CTCAAACAATCCCAAGCAGCCCCTTTCACGGTGGCAGAACAAATAGTGACGATTTATACTGGTACGAACGGGTATCTTGATTCGTTAGAAATCGGACAGGTAAAGAATTTTCTCGTTCAATTACGTACTTACTTAAAAACGAATAAACCTCAGTTCCAAGAAATCATAGCTTCGACCAAGACATTCACCGAAGAGGCACAAGTCCTTTTGAAGGAAGCTATTCAGGAACAGCTGGAGCGCTTTCTACTTCAGGAACAAACATAAAAACTTTTGTTATTTGTTATTCGTAGTACAGACAATACAAAAAGGGGCCGTTGATGTTGATAAAGGTCTCTCACTCAAATCATTAAAAAAATATTTCTTTTTATTATTTTTTTTTATAAAAAAAATATCTATAAATATAAAAACTATATGGAAATATATTGCGTCCAATAGGATTTGAACCTATACCAAAGGTTTAGAAGACCTCTGTCCTATCCATTAGACAATGAACGCTTTTCATTCTAAGTTTTTTTTTTTCAAATTTGAAAAAAAAAAAGAATCAGATTTTATCTGAGATAATTAGAATTTCCGGAATAAAGATATGTATTTAATTTAGATTTCTTCACATTAATGATACACGCATCATTATCATAATTAATATTATTATGGAGCGGGTAGCGGGAATCGAACCCGCATCGTTAGCTTGGAAGGCTAGGGGTTATAGTCGACGTCAATTTATCATTTTTAACGTCTCTAATTCAAAACCGAACATGAAACTTTAATTTCATTCGGCTCCTTTATGAAAGATGGTATGGAAGATGGGTGGATTCCAAAATCTACGCCATACATAAACGAAATAAAAAATTCGACTCATAACATCTATGTCGGCTTTTCGGTCTGAATTGAATACATCTAAAACAACTCGCTTTCTAGATGATCCCTCTAGAAGAGGGGAATTTTAACAAATCCTTCTAGTTACTTCGTTCTCTATTTCTCCTTGAGCGAATCGTGAGGAAAGAAATTTTGATTTCTACCCGAGCTGAAAAAAAATGTCGATGGCTTTAGTAAACCAAAGCCATCGTTAACTAGCTATTTTGCTTCAATCTCTACAAAAAAATTGAAGATCTAGTTACGATTAGAAATACACTTTTGTATCTTCCTCCATGGATTCTTTACTCATACTCATTCAATACTCATACTCATTCAATTGTAAGTCTTGATCAAACTTAAAAAAATTATGCTTCATGATTCCATACTCCAATGTTCAAATTTAGCATTGACTTTTGGTTTGGGTACAAATCAAGAAAATGTATATTCTCTCTCAAATCGGTTATTAAGAGGGAAAGGATTTAATCCTTTCTAAGAAATAAAGTTTTTAATCGGAATATGAATAAAACCGAAAGACCCCTTAACTATTTTAGTTGTTAATAGAACGAATCACACTTTTACCACTAAACTATACCCGCCACATTGTGATTATTGTATATGAATTGTATATGAATGGACCATTTGTGTCGAACAAGAGCATTATACGTAATCAAGATAGGATAAGAGCAAAATCATGAAATTAGAATGCGGATGTGTTTCGCTGGGGAAACTTAATGCGATAGGAAAACGAAGGCCCATTGAAATAATGAGTTTCTTCTTGTTTGTGCTGGGGGAGTTTTTTAGTGGCAGGTCTGCCACGAAAGAACTATTGAAGTCATAGCATAACAAGAAATTTTGCAAGACTCCATAACTCTATTTTTTTCTTCCAAATCAAGAAAATAAAAGGAAAAGAAAGAATCATAAGAAATGACATTGCTCTCCTCTAGGAATCAAAAAAGTTCCTGTTCTTTACTGTTGTTCTCGCTTCAATAATCAGATAAATAATTTCATCCAAAATTAATTGGAGTAAAACAAGAAATGGCCCGGCTAGGTACTGACCAGGCCAGGCAGGAGAATAAAAGAAAGGATCTTTCGGCTAAAATCAAAAAGGGATTCTTTAAACTTAAACACTTAACTCTTTTTTTTTCTATTGGAGATATTCCCGTTAGCTAAATGGAATTAGAAATTAAATTTTTGATAAGTGATAAACAGAAAATTTTTTTTTTTATTTTTAGATTAGAATAAACAAAGAAAAAGAAATACTTTTCTTTACTTCAGGGGTAAAATAAGAATTATTATTTTTCAATTGGGAGAGATGGCTGAGTGGACTAAAGCGGCGGATTGCTAATCCGTTGTACGAGTTGTTCGTACCGAGGGTTCGAATCCCTCTCTTTCCGTTTCTTCGGATAACTTGATATATTCTTTCGAATCAAAAAATTTTGAGCTCCTTTTTATTTTATCATAGGCTCAATATCTGGAATAGATAAAATCATAAGAAATTTTGAAAATCAAACAACGAAAAGTCCGTTCTTTTTTTATTCCTCGCGCCCAGGATTACGTCCCGGATCATTAGATAGGAATCCAAAGATGAAAAGAGAAACAAAGAATATCACTACTGTGTAAACGAAGAGTTTGAGAGTAAGCATTACACAATCTCCAAGATAAGATCATTTTTTTTTTGAAAGGGAAATAGATTATCCATTTTTATACCACATATTGTAGTTTTACTTTTTCACTAACCCAATAAATGAAGTGGTTGAAAGAAAGAATTTGGAGAAATTTATTTCTAATAAGATTCTTTCGGTATAAATACATACCCACACTTAATTTTTATGAGGAAATAGGGCCTTGTTCACTGTAAGTAGAAGGTAAAAATGAGGAAATGAATGATTCAGATTCATCGCCTATCTAACAATTTCCATGTTTGAGTCGAGGGTTCCTAATGTAAGACTTATCTGATCTTATCAATTGTTAGAATCTTTTTTTTTTTATTGAATAAATCATGAATGTTTGTAGGACAATATTAAAGTAAAGATCTCATCGAAAACTTACAGCAGCTTGCCAAACAAGGGCTAAAAGAAAAAAGAGTACAGGTATGACTGGCATAACATCTACAATTGGATTGAAAAAAGCGTAAGCTTCGGGTAATTTAGCAAAGAAAAAACTACTCGAATGAAGGGCAGAATTAAGACAGATACAGATCAAACTAAAGATATTAAGCATAACAAACATTTCATTTTTTGATATAATTGGATTTTGATTGAGTTTTCGATATAAGGAAAAATGGAGAAAGTGGACAAAAGAATCCTACCTTTTTTGCACCCAATCAAAAATCCTTCAATTCTCGCACGAAAAAAGAAGGAATCATACTTTCATACAATATCTTAATTGAATTCTATGTAATGATCAATAAATTCCGTTTAATTCTATAAATAACTATGCATGTCAAATTCTAGCAACAATTGAATGGATTTAATAGATATTGGGGCGGGAATTGACGAACAACCAATACCGCTATTAGTGTTTATTAGTATTCAAAAAAAAAAAATGGGGCGTGGCCAAGTGGTAAGGCAACGGGTTTTGGTCCCGCGACTCGGAGGTTCGAATCCTTCCGTCCCAGATCATTCCTATATTTATCATAATAATAAAGATTGTTCTATTTACCAATCTTCGACTAAAATTAAGTTAAGAATGTAGTGTTGAATATAATTCCAATGTGATTCCCGTTTTTGATTTATAATGATTCTTTGCCGATGACATGCAGATTGAACAAAACCATTTTTGGTCAATGTAAATGTGTAAAAAAAAAAAAAGAGGTAGGATGGGACGTTCCCCGTATGCGCGACTGACTCATCATATTCATATGGATTGAAGGTACTTACTTAGACAAACTTTTATATATTATATATATAAGATTTTAATCAGATATCCTAATAAAAATATAAAGTAATTATAGGGTACTAATTCTCTGTTGAGCCTGAATTCAAAATTGTTTCATTCATACATAAAACATTCATAAAATAGGGGATTCAAAAAAGAGAATCTGTGTTGAGACTTTTCCAGATAAATCGCCATCCATTTCCTATGGAAAAATAAAGTATGGATTATTATGGTTTCGTTGAGCCAATGACTATTCATGATTCCATATTGAATCAATTCCATACCGGTTCCAAATGAGAGGAATGTTATGGTAAAACTTCGTTTAAAACGATGTGGTAGAAAGCAACGTGCGACTTGAAGGACATGATCGGCTGTGGATTCTTATATCCATCATTTTTTTATAGGAATATAAGGTGCTCTTGACTCGACATAATTTGTTCTGTTTTACTTGAATCCCCATTTAGTTTTAATTGGGTTGTAAGTATTTAGTACACAATGGAGCTCGAGAAGAAATGATTGATTCATTTCTCAGAGGCAAGAATCTACGGTTAGTGCCAATTAATAAGTTGTTCCAACTTCGTAAGTATATCTTCTATATAGTATATAGAAATCGAAAGCACGCAATTCCAACAAAATAAAATTGACTTTTTGATTTTGAACTCTTGTTCAAATTGATAAAACTATTTCGATCAAAAGTGTATCACACGGGAATCAATCGTTCATATGATTCTTTGGTAGAAAGAAATCAAAAAAGGTATGTTGCTGTCATTTTGAAACGATTAAGGATCACCGAAGTAATGTCTAAACCCAATGATTCAAAACAAAGATCCCGTAACAAGAAAATACCATTTGCAACTGTCTCAATAATTGGAGCTGAATAAGGAATCAAAAAATTTGATTATAAACGAGACAAAAAAAGGGGGGTTAAAGACAGCTCAATAAACGAAATGCTAAGGCCTTAACTTAAGGAGTTTCTTTTTAACTCTTTGAGAATTATTCAACTTGAGTTATGAGTATGAATGACTTTTTTAAAAATGAAATTTATGATTTTATGGATCTATTTGCCAATCAATAAATAATATAAAAAAATCGACTCATTCTTTTTCGAGCCGTACGAGGAGAAAACCTCCTATACGTTTCTAAGGGGGGCATTGTTCATCTACATCTATCCCAATGAGCTATCTATCGAATCGTTGCAATTGATGTTCGAACCCGAAGAGAAGGAAGGACTCTTCGAAAAGTGGGTTTTTATGATCCGATAAAGAATCAAACTTATTCAAATGTTCCTACTATTTTATATTTCCTTGAAAAAGGCGCTCAACCTACAGGAACTGTTCATGATATTTCAAAGAAGGCAGAGATATTTAAGGAACTTCGCGTTAAATAAACGAAATTCAATTATTGACCAGTTTTCTTGGTTTCTTTATTTATTCATACTTCATCTTATTTACTTAATATCTTATTTAGTTACTATTTTGATTTTCTATATTTATGGATCTCATATTATAGTTATAGAAAATCAAAATAACTAATGACAAAACTACGTGATCTGCTGCGAGGGATAGAAAAACAATGGATTGAAGAGATAAGCTAAGAGGATCCATAAAATTATAGGATTTCCCACAATTGGGTGGTTTTTGTTGAGATTCCACAAAATAAGTCGAGTTTGCTTATTGTACCTTTATTGAATAAACCCGATATTTTCTTCTTACCTTTTCCGTTTTTCTTTCTTTTATCGATTCAAATTTTTTTATTGTATATGTAGTGTCAATCCAACACAAATCCTTTTTTCATTGAATTTCTTTTGTTTTCTCCCCGCTCGTATTGACAATGGTGTATTGAATAAATATAATTCGATCGTGGATAAATAGATCTAATTATCTCTGATCCATAAATAAATAAGTATAAGTTTTGTTTTGATCATATCTACACACCAAAAATTACATTAATTTGGGTTGCTAACTCAACGGTAGAGTACTCGGCTTTTAAGTGCGGCTAGAATTTTTTACACATTTTGATGAAGCAATGAATTCGTCCATACCATTGGTAGAGTTTGTAAGACCACGACTGATCTTGAAAGGGAATGAATGGAAAAAACAGCATGTCGTATCAATATCTGTATTGGCTCAGTACAAAATCTTGTTTGAATTCTTATACTTAGAGCGGTACAAAAGAATAATAAGTCGAGCAAATAAATGGATAGAGCGATAAGACTCAAATTATAGGGAAACAAAAAGCAACGAGCTTAGGTTCTTTATTCGAATGATTTCTCGATCTAATTAGACGTTAGAAATATATTAGTACCTGATGCGGGAAAAGGTTCTTCCATAACTATAATAAGTGGATTCTCTATTTTTTTTTTTTATGAATCCTAACTATTAACTATATCCCACTTTTAAAGTGGAAACAAATGTGTAGAAGAAACGGTATATTGATAAAAAGAATTGATTCTAAAGTCAAAAGAGCGATCCGGTTGCAAAAATAAAGGATTTCTAACTATTTCATTATTATTAATTTAATAATGAACATAAACCAATTGGATAGAAACAAAGAGAATCCGTTGATTAACTTATCTGTCCCCAGGGCATCTATTCTTTTCTTACTATATACCCTGTTTTGACTGTATCGCACTATGTATCATTTGCTAGCCCAAGAAAAAACTGCCTAAATTTTGTTCAAATCTAATTTCAAATGGAAGAATTCCAAGGATATTTAAAACTCGATAGATCTTGCCAACAAGACTTTTTATATCCACTCTTGTTTCAGGAGTATATTTATGCACTTGCTCATGATTATGGTTTAAATAAATCTACTTTTTCTGAACCTATTGAAAATTTAGGTTCCGACAATAAATTAAGTTCATTACTTGTGAAACGTTTAATTACCCGAATGTATCAACAGAAACATTTGATTATTTTTGATAATGATTCTAATCAAGATAAATTTCTTGATCATAAGAATCATTTTTATTATAAACTGATATCAGACGGTTTTGCCGTCATTGTGGAAATTCCGCTCTCACCGCAATTAGTCTCTTCTCTAGAAGGAAAAAAAAAAATAGCAAAATCTCATAATTTACGATCAATTCATTCGATATTTCCCTTTTTAGAGGATAAAGTATCACATTTAAATCATGCAGTAGATATACTAATACCCCACCCTGTCCATCCAGAACTCTTGGTTCAACCCCTTCGCTGTTGGATCCAAGATACCTCCTCTTTGCATTTATTGCGATTCTTTCTCTATGAGTATCAGAATTGGAGTAATCTTTTTACTCAAAAAAAATCATTTTTTTCAAACAAGAATCCAAGATTTTTCTTATTCCTATATAATTTTCATGTATATGAATGCGAATCCGTATTCGTTTTTCTCCGTAAACAATCTGCTCATTTACGATCAACATCTTCTAGACCCTTTCTTGAGCGAACACTTTTTTATGGAAAAATAGAACATTTTATAATACTTTTGCGGAATGATTTTAAGCCCATCCTGTGGATGTTCAAGGATTCTTTGATGCATTATGTTAGATATCAAGGAAAATCCATTCTGGTTTCAAAGGGTACTTCTCTTCTGATGAATAAATGGAAGTATTACCTTATCAATTTTTGGCAATATAATTTTGATTTGTGGTCTCAACCAGATAGGGTTTGTATAAATCAATTATCCAATCATTTTCTGGATTTTCTGGGCTATCTTTCGGGTGTACGCCTAGATCCTTCTGTGGTAAAGAGTCAAATGTTAGAAAATGCATTTATTATAGATATTGTTATT